AAATGGTTATCTGGATGGATTAGAAATTGGACAAGTAAGAAAATTTCTCGTTCAGTTACGCACTTACTTAAAAACGAATAAACCTCAGTTTCAAGAAATCATAGCCTCTACCAAGACATTAACCGCTGAAGCAGAAAGCTTTTTGAAAGAAGGTATTCAAGAGCAACTAGAACGTTTTCTACTTCAGGAGAAAGTATAAAAAAAGAAACGAAACGGATCGTTCTTATTTTTGATTCTTTAGTCAATTTGACTCTTTAATTTTAATTCAATTTTTAAGAAATTCTATAAATAGAAGTCTATAAGTCAAGTATATATAATAGAAAGAAGTATATAACTAATATCTGTTTAATATTAAATCTTAAAGCATTCAGAATTTCTTTCTTATTCTATTTATTTCTTATCTTTTTTCTAATATAGAATAAAACTATATTATATATAATATATAGAAATGGAAATAATAGATAAATATCAATATAGATATATTGATATTGCGTCCAATAGGATTTGAACCTATACCAAAGGTTTAGAAGACCTATGTCCTATCCATTAGACAATGGACGCTTTTCGCTTTTTTTTACTTTCCAATTGTTAAAAAAAAAAAAGAATGTGCGAAATCTTTTTAGCAATTGTGTATTGAACTTAATTCAATACACAATTGCTATTAGACAATTCTAATAGAGAAAATTGTCTCTAATAAAAAAAAGGGGCAATTGTGAATTTAGAGCGGGTAGCGGGAATCGAACCCGCATCGTTAGCTTGGAAGGCTAAGGGTTTTAGTCGACGTCGATCGATCATTTTTATATTTTTAACGTCTCTAATTCAAAACCGAACATGAAACTTTGGTTTCATTCGGCTCCTTTATGATGGATGGAGAAATTCCCAAATAAAAAAAGACGGGAACGAAATTAAAATTTGACCCATAACATCTATGTTAGCTTTTTTTCCGTCTGGGTACTTTCACAGAAAATTTTGCTTTCTAGATGATCCTTCTAGAAGATAGATCAGGCGAACTCGAACAATCTTTCTAGTTACTTCGTTCTTTATTTCTATATTAACGGAATCCTTAGGAAAAGTATTTGGTTTCTACCGAGCTAAAACAATATAATATGTCGATGTCTTTAGTAAACCAAAGTTCTCGTTTAATAGCTATTTTGCTTCAATTTTTTCTATACCAAACAATGAAATGAATAGAACTGAAGATTTAGTTACGATTAGAAAGACACTTTTCTAGCTTTATCCATGGATCCTCTTGTTATACTTATTGAATTGTAAATAGTCATCCAATTCAAAAATTATGTTTCGGAATTTCATAATCCAAATTTACAATTGATTAGAGTCTTTGGATACAAATTACGAGAATCTATAATCTTCCTTGAATCTTTCATTGAAAGGGAAAGGACTAAATCCTTTTAAGAAATAAAATTTTTGATCGGAAGATGAATCAAACCGAGAGACCCTTTAACTATTAAAGGGATTAAAGGAACGAATCACACTTTTACCACTAAACTATACCCGCTACAATGCAATTATTGCATATAAATCAACCTTTTGTCGAACAAAGTAATCGGGGGTGTAATAAAAAAATCTGAAAAAAAAATGAGAAAATTCTAGCGTTGACTTAATAAAATTAGTAAAAGCGAATTAAATTCCACTTTTTTTTTTCAATTTCAAATCTTTTTTGTCTAAAAATCCATCGAATGAGTCTTTTTAATTTTAACAAAAAAAGGCCCGGCTGGGGACTGACCAGGCCAGGCTATTAAAATAAAAAAGATCTTTTACTTGTGTTTTGACGAGACAAAATAAAAAAAGGATTCTCTATTTCTATGATTGTAGTTTTATTTATTTCTCTTTCGAGTTCGCGCCTTTTCTTTATCTAATCTTTAGCTAAATTTTGAATGTAACTAGAATTACTGAGAAAGTTCTAGAAAAACAGTTATATAATAGTAATATATATATTATATATATAAATAGAGGATAAATATATTTATATAATAAAAAAGAAATTTTATATATATATAATAAAATATAGAAAATGAAAAAATATATATAATATAAAGAATAATCTATACAAAAAAAAGAAAGCTTTTTAAGAATAAAGTGGAGAAGGTTCTTTTTCAAGCCTTTTTTTTTGTTTAATGGAACCTAAAAAGTATCCCTTTTCGATTAGGAGAGATGGCTGAGTGGACTAAAGCGTTGGATTGCTAATCCATTGTACGAGTTAATCGTACCGAGGGTTCGAATCCCTCTCTTTCCCTTTCTCCTTTTGATGGTGTGTAATAGATAAAATCCTAATAAAATTAGAGCATTTCCACTAATTAAATAAAGCAATAAAAAATCTTTCTTTTTTATTCTTCACGTCCCGGATTACGTCCTGGATCATTAGATAGGAATCCAAATATGAAGAGAGAAACAAAGAATATAACTACAGTGTATACAAAAAGTTTGAGAGTAAGCATTACACAATCTCCAAGATCTTACTAAAAAAAAAAGAGAATAGATTCTCTATTTTTATATCAAATATCTAATTTTGATACCAATAAATCAAAAAAAAGGTTTGAGAAAGTCATTTGTAATTAAGATAATAGTCGAATCTTTCATATTCAAACAGATTTACATATCAACATCTAGATATTTTTTTTGGTGAACTCGAATCTAATTAGGTTCTTTCATTTAGGGAAAAGAGGATAAAATTTAGGAAATAGAAATGATCCAGATTTAGTATGGCTACCAAAAAAATTCAATGTTTGAATTGAGAGTTCGTTCATACGTCAAGATTTTTTTGATCTTTTGAATTGTTGGAAGAAAAAAAATTGTGAATTTTTTTAAGACAGTATTAAGAATTTCATCGAAAACTTACAGCGGCTTGCCAAACAAAGGCTAAGAGAAGAAAGAAAAGAGGTATTACGGGCATAACATCTACGATTGGATTCAAAAAAGCGTAGGCCTCTGGCAATTTGGCGACTAAAAAAGTGCTTGAAAAAAGGGCAGAATTAAAACAAATACAGATCAAATTAAATATATTAAGCATAACAAAAATTGGTGTTCTTGTGGATAATTTAATTTTGATTGAGTTATTAATATATTTTTTATATAAGGAAAAAATAAAGAAAGATAGTCTAAAAAGACTTTGTTGAACTTACTCAATCAAAAATCCTTTCATTCTCTTATGAGAAGTAAAGAAATAATATTTTCATACAATATCTTAATTGAATTCTATGTAATGATCAATAAAGTAAGTTTGATTTGCTATCTACACGTGTTAAAACTCTAGCACCAATATAATCTCTATTTAATTTTGAATTGACGAACAACCAATAGGAATATTACTCTTTTAGTAGTCTTGAATAAAAAGCGAAATGGGGCGTAGCCAAGCGGTAAGGCAACGGGTTTTGGTCCCGCTATTCGGAGGTTCGAATCCTTCCGTCCCAGAGTACAGTCATTACAGAATCAATCTTCTATTGCCTTTGTACACCATCTTTCTCTTTCTGTTTAAAAATCCAATATATTTTAAGAATAAAATATTGAAATGAAAAGAAGAATAAACTTATTTTTCATTATTTCAACCGAATCCAAAAAATTCTATTTGCTTTTTTAATTTGTGTGTGATGCGGGTAAGTAAGGTAGAACCATAGATTCAAAGAGTTTGAATAAAAAAACTCTATATTTATATATAGAAATATAGATTTCTATTCAAACTAATATGGGATTCATTTGAATTCTGACTGAACCTTTACGCGTAAATCGTAAATTCACTATTCCATTCATAGAGAAAGAAAAGGTATAGATTATGATATACTGACTGAACTATGACTATTCATGATTCCATCATTGAATCAATTACACAAACTAGAGGAATGTTATGGTAAAACTTCGTTTAAAACGATGTGGTAGAAAGCAACGTGCGACTTGAATTGAAGGACATTATCTGCTGTGGATTTTTTCATCCGCCACTTTTTATATAGGAATATAGGTGCTCTTGGCTCGACATTTTGTGTTCTATTTTACTAGAGTCCTACACTTTTTTGGAATATAAAAAAGAGTACAGGATGGAGCTCGAGGAGAATAGAAAGTTTTTATTCCTTTCACAGGAGTAAGGATCTAGGGTTAGTGCGAATCAATAAGTTGGAACAACTTCGTAAGTCTTTTTATATTGAAAAAAAAGTCCTTTCAAGCAATTTTACAATGGAAAAGGAGATTTTCTTAAAATTGTACAATTCTTTGAATCAAAAGTCTATCATGCGTGAATCAAGCGTTTGTATGATTCTTTGTATAGAAAGAAAAGAAATCATAAACAAAATAAGGGGCTTGTTGCTGCCCTTTTTTAATAAAACGATTCAAGATCACCGAAGTCATGTCTAAACCTAAAGATTCAAAGTAAGGATAAAGAATCCTGAAACAAGGAAATCCAGTTTTCAATTGTTTGAAAAACTAGATCAGAATGAAGAATCAAAATTGATTCTAAAAAATGAGACAAACAAAAAAAGGGCTAGAGACTACTCAATAAAAAAAGTACTTAAGGATTCTCCGGTGAGATATTTGAGAGTTGTTTAACTTGAGTTACGAGAGTACGAATGTTATGAATGCTTTTTATGGAACAAATATTTAGGGTTTCAATACTGGCTAATTGATTTAATGTTTTTATTAATCTATTTAATATTTGAATTTACTATTACTATTTGAATTTTATACAGAGAGTTAAAGTTAACTTCTACTCATTGAATTTTTTTCTCGAGCCGTACGAGGCCAAAACCTCTTATACGTTTCTAGGGGGGGGTATTATTCATATACATCTATCCCAATGAGCCGTTTATCGAATCGTTGCAATTGATGTTCGATCCCGAAGAGAAGGAAGAGATCTTAGCAAGGTGGGTTTTTATGATCCGATAACTAATAAAACTTATTTAAATCTTCCTGCTATTCTCGATTTTCTTAAAAAAGGAGCTCAACCAACAAGAACAGTTCATGATATTTCAAAGAAGGCAGGGATTTTTACGGAATTAAGTCTTAATAAAATGAAATTGAATTAATGAAATATAAAAAAGAGGATGTGAAAGACTCGTATATAGCTTGATATCAAATTTTATCTACTCTTATCTTTCCTCCTCTTTCACTTCCATCATATTTATTTTGATTTATTAGAATTTCTATATTATTATTAGTATTCCTCCTAAGGTACGAATACTAAAAAATACTCTGCTAACAACTATTATGTTTTATAATCATAAACAAATTTATCAAAAAAATTTTGGATCTAGATTCTATAAATTCGAATTTTTTTTATAAATACAAAATAATACTGTATAGAAAATAATACTGTATATAAAATAGAAAATAATATATTAATTCTGAATAAAACAAAACTACTATCTATATTATATTATGAATTATTTATTCATCATAAAAAATGGGTCTAAAAAAGTATAACAAGATTTGAGATTATCTTAATTGGCTTAGTTTTCATTCATTGTATGAACTAACAAACCAAGGGGTTAAGCTTTTTTATTTATTTTTTCTATTCTTTTCACTATATGAAAAATTCAATAATCATATTGACAACATTGTATGGACCAAATATAATTCTCTCATAGATAAATGGATCTATTGATCCCTGACGCACACACGACTGGATTTTTTTCTTTATTCTGGTTGTATCTACATATTTGCAGTACGTTCTTTTTTTGTTTTTTGGGGTTGCTAACTCAACGGTAGAGTACTCGGCTTTTAAGTGCGACTAGCATCTTTTACACATTTGTACGAAGAAAAGGATTCGTCCAAATCTGCGGTAGAGTTTGTAAGACCACGACTGATCCTGAAAGGAATGAATGGAAAAAATAGCATGTCGTATCAAGGGAGAATTCAGATAACATTTTTTTTGCTTTCCTGATTGGTACAACCTTATTTTGATGTCGAAAAAAAAAAAAAGAATTCCAATTTGGGTCAAGTGAATAAATATAAATGGATGGATAAAAAAACCAGTTTTCCTGATTCCAGGAAAAAAAAGAAACGAGCTTCCATTCGTAATTTGAAAAATTACCCGAACTAATTAAATGTTAAAAATAGATTAGTGCCTCATACGGGTATGGAAAGGCATTTTTTTCTTGCGTGTTATTATCAATTTTTTCATGAGTCCTAATTATTTTTTTAACTAGTCCATTTGGATTAGGTTGGAGTGTGTAAAAGAAGCAGTATATTGATAAAAAATATATATTTCCAAAATCAAAAGAGCGATTAGGTTAAAAAAATAAAGGATTTCTAATAATCTTGTTTTGTTATTCTATAATATAACGAACAGAAACCTATTAAAGATAGAGAATCCGGTTAGCAGTCTACCTGTTTATGAGGTATCTAGTGCTTTCGTAGTCTAATACCTTATTTTGACTGTATCGCACTATGTGTCATTTCAGAACTCAAGAAAATAAAGACTTTACCTTCAGTTCAAATCGAATTTCAATCCAAATGGAGAAATTTCAAGGATATTTAGAGTTCGATGGGGCTCGGCAACAGAGTTTTCTATATCCACTTTTTTTTCGGGAGTATATTTATGTACTTGCTTATGATCATGGTTTAAATAGATTAAATAGAAATCGCTCTTTTTTCTTGGAAAATACGGATTATGACAAAAAATATAGTTCACTAATTGTGAAACGCTTAATTTTGCGAATGTATGAACAGAATCGTTTGATTATTCCCACTAAGGATTTGAACCAAAATTCCTTTTTGGGGCATACCAGTCTTTTCTATTATCAAATGATATCTGTTTTATTTGCAGTGATTGTAGAAATTCCATTTTCCCTAAGATTAGGATCCTCTTTTCAAGGAAAACAATTAAAAAAATCTTATAATTTACAATCAATTCATTCAATATTTCCCTTTTTAGAAGACAAATTAGCACATTTTAATTATGTGTTAGATGTACTAATACCTTACCCCATCCATCTAGAAATCTTGGTTCAAACCCTACGTTACCGGGTAAAAGATGCCTCTTCTTTGCATTTTTTTCGGTTCTGTTTATACGAGTATTGCAATTGGAAGAATTTTTATATTAAAAAAAAATCAATTTTGAATCCAAGATTTTTCTTGTTCTTATATAATTCTCATGTATGTGAATACGAATCCATCTTTTTTTTTCTACGCAAGCGGTCGTCGCATTTACGATCGACATCTTATGATGTTCTTTTTGAACGAATTTTATTCTATGGAAAAATACAACATTTTTTAAAAGTTTTTGTTAATAATTTTCCAGCGATCCTAGGGTTGCTCAAGGATCCTTTCATACATTATGTTAGATATCACGGAAGATGCATTCTGGCAACAAAGGATACGCCGCTTCTGATGAATAAATGGAAATATTATTTTGTTAATTTATGGCAATGTTATTTTTCCGTATGGTTTCAATCGCAAAAGGTCAATATAAATCAATTATCTAAAGATAATTTAGAGTTTCTGGGTTATCTGTCAAGTTTGCGATTAAACCCTTTAGTGGTACGTAGTCAAATGCTA